AAGAAAAAAACTTTCGGATTTGATATGAGGTGATTTAAAATTAAGAATTTTTCATTCATTCCCATCCAATCAAAAGATATTTCCATCCAATCAAAAAAGACCCTTTTGTAATTGATTTCGCAATTTGAATTAATTGGAAGATAAAAAATATGAAATTGATCCTTTATTTGGTCCTTATTAGGTTCAACCTGAATTTTTGTATTAAATTTCCACCCCAAATATTTTCTATCCGTATTTTTTTCCATATATATAATATCACTTTTTCCTAGATAATTCTTCATAGGAATATTCTTGAGTATGTTAAAAAAGTTTTCTTTATTTCTGGTGGAATTTTCCTGCTTCTTATTTCTTTCTAATGATGTTCTATAAATACAGGATTTCTTCTTAGTTTCAGAATGAATATATTTATATGATAAAAGATCATATCTATAGTTTTTTTCAAAATTATCTGATAATAAATAGACTTTCAAATTTTGTTTTTTTTTGTAATCAAAAAAAGGGTCTTTTTCATAGGAATACCATTTCTTTAAATCATTATTTTGAGAGGTATTTATCCCATTTCGCCATTTTTGGGGGACTAATCTAGACCATGTAATCTGAGATAAATTGTATTGATAATGACCTCTTAACCAGTTTTTCCATGGATTCATTCCATAATTTGGAAGTTTCTTATGTCTTATTTCGGAATCAAATATTCCTTGTCTTCCAAAAAAATCCTTTATTTCATTCTTAAGAAAAAAAGATGGTCCATTATATTGAAGAATAGATCTTACCTTATTGAAGTTAATTGCTTGGGTTTGTGATAATTTAAAAAATACATATTTTTGTGACAAGTAAGATAAATCAAAAAAAATATGTGACTTTCGCTTACTATTTCTAAGATTATCAAATATATTTTTTATAGTCATAGGCGAAATAAAGTCAATTTTATTTTGTTTTGTTTTATTAATCCTTTCTTGATCTTGATTTCTTTTATTATTGTCAATGTATTTCTCAACAATTTTTTTTGTTGATTCCATAAAAAGGTATAGAGTGATTCTGCGCATATTAATGATACATAGAAAGATATCAATGTATATTTTTTCAATGCAAAATTGAATTAATAATTCAATATTTTTTCTTTTTAATAGTTTCCAAATTTTTGGGGGTGATTCTCCATTATTCTTTTTATTTTTTTTCATTTTTTCTATTTGATTTCTGATTGTGTTTCTTCTATCAATTCTATGTTTCATTTCTTCTTTTGCCTGTAAATAATTTGTCCAACCTGTAGCTCGATTTTGACTAAGTGATTCATGAATTATCTTATTACTGATTATAGAATAATTTTCTGTTTGAGTTTGACTTGATTCATATATTTCTCTCGGTATAAATAATGGAATTTTTGTTCCTTTTAAAAGTTCTTTTATTATTTGTTTTACAAATAAAACAGCTTTTGTTTGTTTCTTTGTTATTTTTTTTAAAACTCTTCGAACTCTAAAATTGAATTTTCTGATTTCGACTTTATAGTCTATATCTTTAAAAATGGGTTCAAAAAAGGAAGGTGTTTTTCGAGGAGGCCCAAAAGGATATTCTGTTTCCATTCCCAAAACTGTTAAAAAACAAGAATCAAAATAATCCTGTTGCTTTCGATCGCTATCAGAGAGTCGTAGTTTAGATCTGTGCCAAGGTTTCAAATGAAAAGGATATAGGATTTTGATCTGAAAACCTTCTCTTAACCAATTTTTAGGAAATTCCGTTTTGGAGAATTGAAGACCATTATAGCTGCACTTTAGATAAATTTCTCTATTCCAATCTTGGAAATCCTCATACCATTCCGGAGATTGCCGTAATAAAATACGGCCAATATTCTTAACTATTATGAATAAGGGTAATTTAATATATCTTCTAAAAATTGATTGAGCTAGTAACAGAACACTTCTTGTTTTTTGTGCATATGGAATGTTATCCCAGAATTCCATTGCGTCTTCCTGGTTATTTTTTTTTATTTGGAATTGTTGATCTAAAATTTCGAATTCTGACTTTTTACCCAACCAATCTCTAATATTAAAAAAAAGTTTCATTAGGTTGGATATAGGAAAAGGAAAATCCTCCATTTTTTCCAAAAAAAGGGGGGAATGGGGATTTCCTTGAGAGGGTCCCCAAATAACCATTTTACGCCTTTGAACGCGCATAGATCCTTTTATTACGGCTCGACGAAAATCCGGTTCTTCTAAATAACTTATAAAACCCGAATCTCTATTAAATTTTGTATAAAGATTATAATTCTTGAAATGAGACTTCTTAAAACTTCGTCTGGAACGAGTTAAAAAAGCTATACGTTTAAATCTTCTTGTTCGAAGCTGGTGATCCAGCCCTTGCATTATGCCTTGTTCTTTTCGTCGTTTTTTAAAATGTTGTTCCAACTCATTGATTAATTTGTATGACCATCGAGGGGGTTTTTTACCTATTTTGTTTATTCCAATAGATTTTTTTTCACGCTTAGGGTTAGTTAGAATTGCGT